GAAAAATCGATCACATCAGAGCGTTTCCGTGGTCGAATCCACTTTGAATTTGATAAATGTATTGCTTGTGAAGTATGTGTTCGTGTATGCCCCATAGATCTACCCGTTGTTGATTGGAGATTGGAAACAGATATTAGAAAGAAACGATTGCTTAATTATAGTATTGATTTCGGAATCTGTATATTTTGTGGTAACTGCGTCGAGTATTGTCCAACAAACTGTTTATCAATGACTGAAGAATATGAACTTTCCATTTATGATCGTCACGAGTTGAATTATAATCAAATTGCTTTGGGTCGGCTACCAATGTCAGTAATTGGAGATTACACAATTCGAACAATTATGAATTCGACTCAAATTAAAATAACCACGGATAAACCCCTTGATTCAATAACGATTACCAATGACTAAGATTTTTTTTTGATCTAAAGGAGTGAAACTTCTTTCATTTTGGTTGGTCAGTAACTACAAATCATAACTATTGATTGGTGAGAATCGCGGCTTGATTTGGATTTAGAATATATTCATATATTCATGATGATTTCGGAATATAAAATTCCGAACTACTCTTTCGGATACAGAAGTGGAATTAGTCCAATAACTGTATATACCTCAATCCAGACCACATTACGATTCAATTAGAAACGTATCATATACAAGAAAAAAAAAAAAAAAAAAAAACAAGGTAACCTCTTTTTTCCTGGCTGGGTCAGTTCAGTAAGGTCATGAAATATTTCGACTTTTTTTTTTATCTCTTATTTTATATATAATGGATTTACCTGGACCAATACACGATATTCTTTTAGTATTTTTGGGATCAGGTCTTATACTAGGGGGTCTAGGAGTGGTATTATTTACCAATCCCATTTTTTCTGCCTTTTCATTGGGATTGGTTCTTGTTTGTATATCCTTATTCCATATTCTATCTAACTCCTATTTTGTAGCTGCTGCACAGCTCCTTATTTACGTGGGAGCTGTAAATGTCTTAATCATATTTGCTGTGATGTTCATGAATGGTTCAGAATATTACAATGATTTCTATCTTTGGACCGTTGGAGATGGGGTCACTTCACTGGTTTGTACAAGTATTCTTTTTTCACTAATTACTACTATCTCAGATACGTCATGGTATGGGATTATTTGGACTACAGGATCAAACCAGATTATAGAGCAGGACCTGATAAGTAATGTTCAACAAATTGGGATTCATTTATCAACAGATTTTTATCTTCCATTTGAACTCATTTCTATAATTCTTTTAGTTGCCTTGATAGGTGCAATTGCTATGGCTCGTCAGTAATAAATACTTAGAATTAGAAATGAATTTGAAATCCAAAATAAAATAAAAATAAATAAGGCCTTGTTCTGTCTTCTTGTATTGTTATTACATCCATTTTGCTTCAATTTAATTTGTATATTGTATTGTTCATATATGAAATTAAATGGAAAGGGTTTTGTTTTAGTTCGATCCATTACCAATACCTTCCTTTGTTCCGTACTTGTTTTATATTCGAGTCAATCGTTGAAATTTTTGTTCATATTGAAATGAATCGAGATTGATGAGGAGTTGGTCAATGATGCTCGAGCATGTACTTATTTTGAGTGCCTATTTATTTTCTATTGGTATTTATGGATTGATCACAAGTCGAAATATGGTTAGAGCACTTATGTGTCTTGAGCTTATACTGAATGCGGTTAATATGAATCTCATAAAATTTTCTGATTTATTTGATAGTCGACAATTAAAAGGAGACATTTTCTCGATCTTTGTTATAGCTATTGCAGCCGCTGAAGCAGCTATTGGGCCAGCTATTGTTTCGTCGATCCATCGTAACAGAAAATCAACTCGTATCAATCAATCGAACTTGTTGAATAAATAGTCATAATGATATAAATTGAATAAATAGTCATAATGATATAAAAAAAGACAGATATATATAATATTATATTCACCAATTAAAATTAGCATATATGACTCGTATGACCATGTTTGCTGAAACGTAAGAAATCAAAGTATCTTGGTCCTCTTTCCTAAACAGATCCAGAGGTAAATTGATTATAAAAAAAAAAATCAATTCTAGTAAACTACTGATTCATCTGGTGTCTACAATATATGATTCATTTACTACCGATTTTACCAGATCGAAAATTGATAACGTTCAAAAAATTGATAGACACAATGTCACATTCAGTAAAGATTTATGATACATGTATAGGATGTACTCAATGTGTACGAGCCTGCCCCACAGATGTATTGGAAATGATACCTTGGGACGGATGTAAAGCTAAGCAAATTGCTCCTGCTCCAAGAACAGAAGACTGTGTAGGTTGTAAGAGATGTGAATCCGCTTGTCCAACAGATTTCTTGAGTGTCCGGGTTTATTTATGTCATGAGACAACTCGCAGCATGGGTCTAGCTTATTGATACGTTCCGGAAAACTCTACTTGAATCCATTTGATTCTTCTTTACCGACAAAAACCCGTACTCGAGAAAATAGATTATTTCGAGCGCGGGTTTTTATGGTCAAAGTCTATCTTGTCTTTACCACGAGTTATTTTCCTTGGTTAACAATAATTGTTGTTTTTCCGATATCCGCGGGTTCATCAATTTTCTTTCTCCCTCATAGAGGGAATAAGGTGGTGAGATGGTATACTATATGCATCTGCTTGTTAGAACTCCTTCTAACGACCTATGCATTCTGTTATCATTTCCAATTGGACGATCCATTAATCCAATTGGAGGAGGATTATAAATGGATAAATATTTTGGATTTTCACTGGAGACTGGGGATCGATGGACTTTCCATCGGACCCACTTTACTGACGGGATTCATCACTACTTTAGCTACTTTAGCGGCTTGGCCAGTTACTCGAGATTCGCAATTGTTCCATTTTCTGATGTTAGCAATGTACAGCGGTCAAATAGGATCATTTTCTTCTCGAGACCTTTTACTTTTTTTCATCATGTGGGAGTTAGAATTAATTCCTGTTTACCTACTTTTATCCATGTGGGGAGGTAAGAAACGTCTGTACTCAGCTACAAAGTTCATTTTGTACACTGCGGGGGGTTCTATTTTTCTCTTAATGGGAGTTCCAGGTATGGGTTTATATGGTTCCAATGAACCAACATTAAATTTGGAAACATCAGCTAATCGATCGTATCCCGCGGCATTGGAAATAATATTCTATTTTGGCTTCTTTATTGCTTATGCTGTCAAATCACCGATTATACCCCTACATACATGGTTACCAGATACCCATGGAGAAGCGCATTACAGTACATGTATGCTTCTAGCTGGAATTTTATTAAAAATGGGAGCATATGGATTGGTTCGGATCAATATGGAATTATTACCCCATGCTCATTCTATATTTTCTCCCTGGTTGATGATAGTCGGAACGATTCAAATAATCTATGCAGCTTCAACTTCTCCCGGTCAACCCAATTTTAAAAAGCGAATAGCCTATTCCTCCGTTTCTCATATGGGTTTCACAATTATCGGAATTGCTTCCATAACTGATATGGGACTCAATGGAGCCATTTTACAAATCATTTCTCATGGATTTATTGGTGCTGCACTCTTTTTCTTGGCAGGAACGAGTTACGATAGAATAGGTCTTGTTTATCTCGACGAAATGGGAGGAATAGCTATCCCAATGCCAAAAATATTTACCATGTTCAGTAGCTTCTCGATGGCTTCTCTTGCACTGCCAGGAATGAGTGGTTTTTTTGCAGAATTGGTAGTCTTTTTTGGAATAATTACCAGCACGAAATACCTTTTAATGCCAAAAATACTAATTACTTTTGTAATGGCAATTGGAATGATATTAACTCCTATTTATTCATTATCTATGTTACGTCAGATGTTCTATGGATACAAACTATTCAATGTTACAAACTCCTACTTTGTGGATTCTGGACCACGAGAACTATTTGTTTCGATCTGTATCTTTCTACCCGTAATAGGTATCGGTATTTATCCCGATTTTGTTCTCTCACTATCAGTTGAGAAGATAGAAGCTATTCTATCTAATTACCTTCATAAATCGTTTTCATAAATAAGACATAAAGTCAAATAATCCTGTGATTTACAAAATCGGTCGCTGTACACTGAAAAAAAAAAAAAATGAAGTGAATTGGAATTGTAATCAGATACATCTGGAGTTTTTGAGAACCATTTGAATCAAGTAGTAATTCAAATGGTTCTCAAAAACTCACAAAAGTTTTCGTTATATATTAGACGATTGATGTTCCCATGTATTCTTCAAGCCCCTTCTTCAATTCGCTGTTAATGTGAATGAACCATAACTATGTAGCCCTATTCCTAATAGATTGACCCCAAAATAGCATATCCAAATTATAAGAAATCCGATAGAAGCTACAATTGACGAATTCACACCTTGCAAACTTTGATTTGTTCTAGTATGTAAATAAATTGCGAATATGGTCCAAGTAATAAATGCCCAAGTTTCCTTGGGGTCCCAATTCCAATAAGATCCCCATGCCTCATTAGCCCATACTGCTCCCGAAAGAATACCTATGGTTGAAAAGATAAACCCTAGACTAATGACACGATAACTCCAATGATCCAATCGCTGAGTCAATCGATACCTGTGATAATTTCTAAATGAAGGAAAAGAAGTGTTTTGTAAAACACTTCTTTTCTCATTCAAGTATTGGATCTCACCAAAGGAAAATGTCCCAATTAATAAATAATTGCTTTTAACAGCAATATCTGTGTTTTTTCGAAATGTGATGACTAGAAAAGCTACTGATAATAACGCTCCACATAAAAGAGCTGCATAGCTCAATAACATCATACTTACGTGCATCATTAACCACTGGGATTGTAGGGCGGGTACTAATATTGCGGATTGATGCATTTCAGTTAAAAGATCTGAAGTGGCAAAGCCTTGGGTAAAAATAGCACTTGGCCCAGTTATTGCGCTTAAATCATTTTTATGGTTCCCCGCTTTAGGAACCATATGAATAATGGAGAAACTCCATGAAAGGAACATTAATGATTCATATAAATCACTTAACGGGAAATGTCTCGAATAAATCCAACGAGTTATTAATAATCCTGTTATACAGAAAAAAGTAGCTATAATGCCTTTTTCTGATGAATCACATATTCCTACGATTTGATAGACTAATAAGTCTATCAATTGAATCGTAATAACAATTGAAATGATCGAAAAAGATATGTGAGTTAATATATGTTCTAAAGTCGCGAATATCATAAAAAATTATTTTGTTAAAAAAAAAAAAAGGGGGGGGGGTGTTCCTCAATTATGGAATGGAAATAAGGAATTGAATTCCTCCTAAGATAGGATTTATCTTGCCCCTTTTAGAGGATGCCGCCACTCGGATTCGAACCGAGATGCTCTAGCACTGCTTCCTAAGAGCAGCGTGTCTACCGATTTCACCATGGCGGCTTGATCGAAATAATAATAGCCCATACTATGTTCAATCGTCAAGATTGATGGATTCAATCCAATTGATCTTAGGAAAGATTAGAATCAATGAATCAAAAAACTAGTTCAAATATTTATTTGATTTGAACGTTCAATAATACTTAACTTAGTGTAGTGGTATGGTGTCAGTTTTAACAATCATTTTCACGGAGTATAAGTCCCCCTGGACCAGTTGGAACTAGAGGGTTATGTCCTCCGTCGAGGTATACAACTAAAAATTGTCTTTTTTTTTTTTTTTCTATCTCATCTTTTTTTTTATGATTCATTTCTCATTTATCTCATTTCATGGATCTGACATAAAAATGATATTTTTTTTATTGTGAAAGTGAATCGATGGGGAAAGTTACAATCCCCATCTCGCAAATTATAAAAATCTAATATCTAATAGAATACCATTCTAGAATACTATAAGGAATGAAAAGTGAAACCTTTATCTTGTATCTAATGACTTCTTTTTTTTTTTTTCAAACAAAACAAAACGAAAATCAATCGTTTTTAGAACTCAGTTAGACAGGCGAATTTTTATTCTACATATCACAACATCCAGTTCTATCTCATATTGATGAGTTTAAAAATTTGTTAATGTAAATTATTCATCTTCTAAATCATCCAATTCATCGAGTCATGTTGATTCATTCAGATTATTCCGCGGCTTTATTACTTGTTTGTTGCACAAAAAAACTTTTTGAATGCCCGGTAGAAATAGATTTAGCCAAGGATAAAGCTTTTAACGCGGCCCAATATCCCTTTCTCTTCCAAATATTTTTGCGAATACGCTTTTTTGACATAGAAGTACGTTTCTTTGGAACCGTCATTTTAAAAGAAAAAGGTTTCTCGTTTTTATAGTTGGATGTGAAAGACATGTATTGTATTGTTCAAAATAAATCGTTCTTTCTATCCATTATCTATATCTATTCCATAGTGGATACTTCCTTCATAACACAAAAAATACAGATATGTGCGCATCACATATAGTATAACTAGGGATGAAAAAAAAAAAATGATGTGGTTTTCAAAGGAATTTTTTTTTTTCACATCTCTATTCCATATATTGTTCGAAGAAATCAAAATTCGTACTGAATTGGTATGGTACTTTCCGTTCATATCCTCATTCGGATCTATATCTATCTGACATACCATAGAAACAGAATCGGTTGCCCTTGATAAGAATAAAACAAAAAAAGGTTCCAATTCATTTGTCAGTCTATTTATATATCGTCATGTTACATTTAATAAATCAAATCAAAAAACTTAGGAACCCCTACACTTTACCCTTACCTAATTTAAGAAAACAATAATATAAAATTTTTTCGATTAATTGATCAAACTCGAGACTGGAGTACCCATAATTTAAATTAAAATGAGATCATGTAGTTAATCTCTTAAACGATACATTACTTGATAAAGGTCATTTTAGTCATTTATTATTTCAGTTCTATGCGAAATGAAGAGTATCGTAGGATTTCCCATTAAATATGTTTGTTTTATTCGACTAGAAACCAATCAATCAGTTCCAGAATGAATTAGTTAATGACTCCAAATAAACTAACTAAAATAACTAGGTGTTATTTTATTAGGTCGAGTTATTGGTGGATCCTATAATCCATATCAGAATCAAGTACTGTTTTGGTGTAATTCTTTTTCCTTATTACTATATACTATATGGATAATGGATATAAATCACCGTAATAGTGGAATGATTGAAAATCTCATATTCTGTATCTCAATAAATATCTTAGTTAATCACTAGGTAGTCATTTTTAAGCAGTAACTTGGTTATTTGGACAATTTTAACTTCTTTATTTGAATTTTTCAAATATCTGGGAAAGAATCAGAATAATGAAGAATTCAAAATAATATTTGAGTTTTGATATCTTGATTTTTTTTTTTTATTTGATTATTGCTCCTTCCAAAAGAGATAAGAGCTGGTGAATCGGAAAAATTAATAAGAATAAAAAAGAATAAAAAAAAAAAGTTTGATTTTATTATGCAACCCATATATCAATATGCATGGATCATACC